ACAGTAAGACCCTTATTTGATAGAGATTCTCTATTCCTAATTACTGCAGTACGGAAAATACCGGAAAGAGTGGAAAGGAATGAAAATCTCACTGCTGATCCATTTGTGATACGTGAATGGGAGAAAAATCCGAATCAAACCCCTTCTTCGGTGAAAAAAAAAAAAAAAAAGAGGGGGGGGCAAAATGGTCCGAAGCTTTGTTATTTTAGTTAGGTTCAAGTCTGACGGGAATAATATTCTACGACTAGAAACTCATTGATTTTCAAACCGATCCATTTAATATCTATTATTTGATTTACTAATCCTTTATATTGGGATGAGTCAAAAGTCAAATGTTTTGCCAAATCCTCGCGGGGCGATGAATCAAGATAATTTTGAATCAGAGCTCTGGATCTTTGTTCATCCCTTGCAGTAATAATATCTCGGGGTTTGCAGCGATAACTTGGGATATCTACTACACGACCATTAACTAAAATATGTCTATGGTTAACTAATTGCCTGGCTCCAGGAATGGTCGAAGCCATACCTAATCGAAAAAGGATGTTATCCAAACGCATCTCAAGTAGTTGTAGTAAAACCTGACCTGTTGACCCTTTGGCTTTTCCGGCAATACGAACATATCTAAGCAATTGTCGCTCTGTCAGACCATAATGAAAACGCAATTTTTGTTTTTCTTCTAGACGAATACGATATTGAGATCTTTTCCCGAAACGTGATTGGTTTCTAAGATCACTTCCGGATCTAGGTCTTTTACTAGTTAGTCCCGGTAAAGCCCCCAGACAGCGTATTTTTTTGAAACGAGGCCCTCGGTAACGAGACATAAAGACTCCTTGTTAAAATTTGATTTTACAGAATAAACTTAAATTAAGACTGAACTAAACGATAAACGAAACTAAATCTATTGAAGTACTACAAAAGAAGACTACAAAAGAAGAATGAGATGGATTGTATCAATATCCGGATTATTTTGTATATATAGGAAGTGAAGGACCCCTTTCTTGATTTGTTCTGTAGTGTAGAGATTTAACTGCTCCAATCAAATCCGTTTTTTATTCATAGTTGGAAGTTGCTACGACATAATAGATCGGTGACCCGACATTTTTAAAAGAAAAAAAGAGAGGAGTCTTTTCAATATTCCTTGAGATCAAAGAATATTGAAAAGCCGGCTATCGGAATCGAACCGATGACCATCGCATTACAAATGCGATGCTCTAACCTCTGAGCTAAGCGGGCTCACATAACAGAAATAAGTGCAATAGAACTAACTAACTATATCTATATAGAATGTTTTTTTTAATTCTTAATTTATATATTATACTTAATTTATAGCAGTTAGTTATAGCAGATTAGATTAATCATATTAGAGCAGATCGGTACTAAGGAAAGGATAAGATAAGGATGCAATCCAGATCATAATGAGACATTTCGCTGGTTTCATTCAGAAAGGGGGGAGGTAGAACGAAAAAAAAAATGAATATCGACCGTTCCAGTATTAAAAATCGCGCGGGAAAAATGAGAGGGGGGGAGGGTATGTATATGTGGGATATCTCTATCCATATTGAATTGCAGATACATCAATGATAGAATCATTTCTGATGGGACCAAATACGGGTCTTCCGATAGAGAATAGGGACAAGAAATCAAAATCAAATAAATAAAATAATAAAATAGGAGTAGACTTTTTTTCGATATTAGGAATCAGTATCTAATGAATTCAACGGTTCCGACATAAATAAATGAAAGAGGGGGATGGGATCACAATGAGATCTCGGTCTCATAAGGGGATATGGCGAAATTGGTAGACGCTACGGACTTGGTTGGATTGAGCCTTGGTATGGAAACCTACTAAGTGATAACTTCCAAATTCAGAGAAACCCTGGAATTAAAAATGGGCAATCCTGAGCCAAATCCTGTTTTCAGAAAACAAGGGTTCAGAAAGCGAGAACCAAAAAAAGGATAGGTGCAGAGACTCAAAGGAAGCTGTTCTAACGAATGGAGTTGATTAACATTGGTATAGGAATCCTTCTATCGAAATTCCAGAAAGGATGACCCTATCCTATATACGTACTGAAATATCAAACAATTAATCACGATCCGATTCCGTATTTTTTTTATATGAAAAATGGAAGAATTCTTGTGAATCGATTCCAAATTGAAGGAAGAATCGAATATTCAGTGATCAAATCATTCACTCCTCGGATAGATCTTTTGAAGAACTGATTAATCGGACGAGAATAAAGATAGAGTCCATTCTACATGTCAATACCGACAACAATGAAATTTATAGTAAGGGGAAAATCCGTCGACTTTAGAAATCGTGAGGGTTCAAGTCCCTCTATCCCCAATAAAAAGAAAAGAGCCCATTTTACTACCTAACCTCTTTATTTCGTCATCGGTTCCAAATTAGTTATGTTTCTTATTCACTCTACTCTTTCACAAACGGATCCGGACAGAAACCTTTCTCTCTTATCACAAGTCTATAGATACGATATACTTACAA